AATACAAATGATAGGGATCATCATAGTTGGAGTTATAGTAACAGTTCTACTTACAGTAATGTTGATCATTTATTTGGAGTCAAGGACATTGGGAATTTCATCTCTGATGACACTTTTATAGTTAGGAATAGGAATGGGGACAGCTATTCCATATATTTTGATATTGAAAATAAACTTTTTGAGATTAACAATGATCATTCTTTTCTGAGTGAACTCGAAAGACCTTTTTCGAGTTATCCGAATTCTGATTATCTGAATAATGGATTTAATAGTGACGATCCTTACTATGATCGTTACATGTATGATACTCAATATAGTTGGAATAATCATATTAATAGTTGTATTGACAGTTATCTTGATTCTCAACTACGCATTGATGCTTACATTGTAAGTAGTAGTGAAAATTCTAGTGACAGTTACATTTATCGTTCCATTTATGGTGAAAATAGAAATAGTAGTGAAAGCGAGAGTTCCAGTATAAAGAATGCCGGCGATTTAACTATAAGAGAAAGTTATAATAATCTCGATGTAACTCAAAAATACAGGCATTTGTGGGTTCAATGCGAAAAGTGTTATGGATTAAATTATAAGAAAATTTTGAAGTCAAAAATGAATATTTGTGAACAATGTGGATATTATTTGAAAATGAGTAGTTCAGATAGAATAGAACTTTTGATTGATCCAGGTACTTGGGATCCTATGGATGAAGACATGGTCTCTCTGGATCCCATTGAATTTCATTCAGAGGAGGAGCCTTATAAAGATCGTATTGATTCTTATCAAAGAAAGACAGGGTTAACTGAGGCGGTTCAAACAGGTATAGGCCAACTAAATGGTATTCCCGTAGCAATTGGGGTTATGGATTTTCAGTTTATGGGTGGTAGTATGGGATCTGTAGTTGGGGAGAAAATTACCCGTTTGATCGAGTATGCTACCAAAAAATGGATACCTCTTATTATAGTGTGTGCTTCTGGGGGTGCGCGTATGCAAGAAGGAAGTTTGAGCTTGATGCAAATGGCTAAAATATCTTCTGCTTTATACGATTATCAATCAAATAAAAAACTATTTTATGTACCAATTCTTACATCTCCGACTACGGGTGGGGTGACGGCCAGTTTTGGTATGTTGGGGGATATCATTATTGCCGAACCCAATGCCTACATTGCATTTGCGGGTAAAAGAGTAATTGAACAAACATTGAATAAAACAGTACCTGAAGGGTCACAAGCGGCCGAATATTTATTCCAGAAGGGCCTATTCGATCTAATTGTACCGCGTAATCTTTTAAAAAGCGTTCTGAGTGAGTTATTTCAACTCCACGCGTTCTTTCCTTTGAATCAAAATTCAAAGACTATTCAGTTTAATTAGTTTTTTGTAGTAAACACGTAGTTAGTTTATCGGAATCAAAGTAAAAATAAGAAGAATGGGGTTTTCTTTTAAGATCTAATTCTAGTAAAGAATCACAAGTTGCATATAATTTTTCTTTTTTACTAATATTCATGATTAATAATCGGAAAGTCTCTATAAAAGAATGAATTCTTGCTTTTGTGAAATTAGACGAAGTTCGTTTTACCTTCTTACGTATGTATTATATAATAAATTCAAACATAGAATTGTGTCTTTTTCTATATCTCTCATTTTTACTAAGAAGCCTAGAAATATTTCAGTAATTTGCAAAAAACCTTTTTTTTATTAAATTAGAAGTAGAAGACAAGAACAAACGAAGAAGAATAAGAAACTCCATTTTCATACATATCTTTCATGTTGAAAGATGAATAAGTCCATTTATTTAGTTCTACATTCCTTGCACTTATTATATATACTTATTTAGATATATACTTCGATCTATATTAATATTAATGAAAATTAAAGTTTCATAATTACAATAATAGTAATTAGAATCGAATTAATAAGAATTTTCATTCTATAATTAAGAATTTTAAATTCTTACAAGATATCTTTATAACAATAGAAACAATATAATAATAACAGGTACAAATAGTAAATTAAATCGAGGTATTCATTTTATGATAACTTTCAGCTTTCCCTCTATTTTTGTGCCTTTAGTGGGCCTAGTATTTCCGGCGATGGCAATGGCTTCTTTATTTCTTTATGTTCAAAAAAACAAGATTGTTTAGATCTGATAGGACTAAATCTTATTTCTTTTTTTTTACTTAGATAAAAAAAATCTCTATTTATTTGAGTATGGTATAACATATACCATGGGGTTTCTGCTGAACAGAAATCGAAGATACATAAATGAAAGAGTTCTTATATATACAGAAAAAGTCTATGTATTAAAGGGTTCACATCAAAATAGTGCTAGTTGATGAGAGTTATTTCGGAAACAAAAACAGTAAAGTCAAATTCATTGGGCTATGCTCTCAATTCCAATAAAATGAAATCAAATCAAGTATGAGTTGGCGATCAGAACATATATGGATAGAACTTATAAGGGGGTCTCGAAAAATAAGTAATTTTTCCTGGGCCATTATCCTTTTTTTAGGTTCATTCGGCTTCTTATTGGTTGGAACTTCCAGTTATCTTGGTAAAAATTTGATATCTTTATTTCCGTCTCAACAAATCATTTTTTTTCCACAAGGGCTCGTAATGTCGTTTTATGGGGTCGCGGGTCTTTTTATTAGCGCCTATTTATGGTGTACAATTTCGTGGAATGTAGGTAGTGGTTATGATCGATTCGATAGAAAAGAAGGAATAGTGTGTATTTTTCGTTGGGGATTTCCTGGAAAAAACCGTCGTGTCTTCCTCCGATTTCTGATAAAAGATATTCAGTCTGTGCGAATAGAAGTTAAAGAGGGTATTTATGCTCGTCGTGTTCTTTATATGGAAATCCGAGGCCAGGGGGCCATTCCCTTGACGCGTACTGATGAGAATTTTACGCCACGAGAAATTGAACAAAAAGCTGCCGAATTGGCCTATTTTTTGCGTGTCCCAATTGAAGTTTTTTGAGAAATAAAGAATGAATGCTTTATCAGCAGTAAAGAAAAAGTCACGAATCCTCTTTTTTCTCTAACATAACTTCAGTGAAGTTTCTTCAGTTCAGAACACTGATTTGATCCAAAGCAGACGCGGACGTAATAACCCTAAAACGAAACTCTTTTTGGGGTCTTTTATGCATATGGAAATCCACTCAATTCAGCAACAAAACAGGTAACGAATCGAAATACTGGAATTGATACTTTAGATCCAGATGGATCATATCTTGTCAATTTTTGATTTTACCGTTATTTTTATCTTTTTCTTTTTTTTGTGCTACTTAATTACCAAACAATTGGGTCGCTTATAACAATACCTATCCGATTTATTTTTTCTGTTTTGCCACTCCTTTTTGATCATCACACTATTTTTCAGAAAATTACCTCAATTATTCTTTTTTAGTTTAAAATACTGGATTTTTATTTTATATATAAGTTTAAGTTATTCTTTCGCGCATTCATCGAAGAGCGGTACTTGTTTCGAATTTGACCAATTGAGATATCTGGAAATAAGGTTTTTTATTATTTCTTTTTATATTTTATTGCTTTATTCGAATTCAAAGTGGATTTTTATTCTATATTTATTTGTATTTTTTCTAGATTCAAGGACTAATCCCGGAATCCCCAAAAAACAGTGAATAGACTACTAGATTCGACACCTTGCAATAGAACTTATGCTTCATAGAAATATTAGATTGCATAGAGTCAGCGAATGAGGTAAGTTCATTCACAATTCACAAATTAAAATGGCAAAAAAGAAAGCATTTACTCCTCTTATATATCTTGCATCTGTAGTATTTTTGCCCTGGTGGATTTCTAATAAAAGTCTGGAATCTTGGGTTATTAATTGGTGGAATACTAAACAATCCGAAACCTTTTTGAATGATATTCAAGAAAATAATATTCTAGAAAAATTTATAGAATTAGAAGAACTCGTCTTCTTGGACGAAATGATCAAGGAATACTCAGAGACACATCTACAAAAGCTTCGTATAGGAATGCACAAAGAAACGATCCAATTAATCAAGATATACAATGAGGATTATATCCATACGATTTTGCATTTCTCGACAAATATAATCTCTTTCATTATTCTAAGTGGTTATTCTATTCTGGGTAATGAAGAACTTGTTATTCTTAACTCTTGGGCTCAAGAATTCTTATATAACTTAAGCGATACAATAAAAGCTTTTTCTATTCTTTTATTAACTGATTTATGTATCGGATTCCATTCCCCCCATGGGTGGGAACTAATGATTGGTTCTGTTTACAAAGATTTTGGATTTGTTCATAACGACCAAATTATATCTGGTCTTGTTTCTACCTTTCCAGTTATTCTAGATACAATTTTTAAATATTGGATTTTCCGTTATTTAAATCGACTATCTCCGTCACTTGTAGTGATTTATCATTCAATGAATGATTGACAAATAATCCACTCATATTAATCCAATTCGAATCTTTGTTACTTTGGAATTGTACAGAAAAAAGAATTTCAAATCGTACTTACTCTTTCTATTTCTACTTATCTCGGGGATTCGTCCTATATTTTATATTATTCCAGTAAAATTATTCCAGTAAATACCAGAATCTTGGATAGGGAACTATACTAGTGGCCTATCCCAATTTATTGTAGAAATTTTCGGGATCAATGATTGGATCATGCAAACTAGAAATACTTTTTCTTGGATAAAGGAACAGATTACTCGATCCATTTCCGCAGCACTCATGATATATATCATAACTCGTACATCCATTTCAAGTGCATATCCGATTTTTGCGCAGAAGACTTATGAAAATCCACGAGAGGCGACCGGGCGTATTGTATGTGCCAATTGCCATTTAGCTAATAAGCCCGTGGATATTGAGGTTCCACAAGCGGTACTTCCTGATACTGTATTTGAAGCAGTTGTTCGAATTCCGTATGATATGCAATTGAAACAAGTTCTTGCTAATGGTAAAAAGGGGGCTTTGAATGTCGGGGCTGTTCTTATTTTACCCGAG